AATATTGTAACGAAATAGTTATGACTTCAATCCAAGGATATAACTCAAAAAGAATTCTTTTTCATTTTTTAAAATTCATTTCTCATTTATCTGATTTTATGAATCGAAAATGCATTTTTGATTTTATCAATGAACAAAAAAAAGTCTTTTTATCGATCACAGTACAGTTACAGTGCGATATCCAAGGAATTTTGGAAATTTTACTATTTTTGGAGCTTTGTATTAACGGTTAAGTTCGTTTTTCGTATTGCAGATTATTTGATTTAGGATTTAGGAAATTCATTATATATTGGCCTGAACATCTTGTCTAACAAGAAACTTTTTGATTTTCTATTTTCTATTTGATTTTATATCCTAATTGGTAGGTACGGTACTGCCCTACTTGAAATCCCAAAGTTTTTTGTTAGAAAAATTGGAATTATTGATCAATCTTCCTTTACAAACATAGGATCTAGTTGGAATCAGTCAAAATTGATACATCATTCGTATATAATACCTACCTAAATCAATAGAAAAGGGACTTTCCTTTTTATCAAAGGACTTGGTCTTTCAGAAAAATAATGATTCAAAAAGTTACAAAACAAGTCTGAAACTTAATCAATTAGGTTAAATGGCTCTGTTATTTTTAATTTTTAGTAAAGATCTTATACCGTCTTTTTATATAAAAAATCTAAACAAATAAAAAATAACATATATTCTTTCTTTGCTAAGTTTTTTCATTTAATTATTTATTATTATGATATGACTATGACAAGTGTCCCGATGGAGAAAATAAGAATCCCCACCGGATAAAAGATATTCAAAAAAAAAGTACCATTTGAAAATGAAGAATTTGAAAATGAAGATTAGTTAATCTAGTGCTTAATTATTTCATTTTCGTACAAAAAAAATTCTTGAATTCCCGGTAGAAAGAGACTTCGCTAACGAAAGAGCTTTCAACGCTGCCCAATATGCCTTCTTTTTCCAAATATTTTTACGAATGCGTTTTTTTAATATAGAAATACATTTTTTTTGAACTGCCATGAAAAATTTTAAAAAGTTATTCATTTCTCTAGTTGAATGTGAAAGACATCTATTCTTCAAACAATTCTATTTTTTCTTTCTTTTTTTTTTTACTAGATGGAAGGAATAAAAAAAAAGAAAAATACCAAACAAAGTCTTTTTTTATCTCTGTCTATTTTTGTCGTTCTATATTTATACATGTAACAAAATATAACCAAAGGTTAAAAAACCAATTCTTACCTAAAAAATGCACAATTTTATTACTTTTTTTTCTATTAATTAGAAATTGGTCAAGCTCGAGAGAAAAGAGCAAGTACGCATATTTTTTATTTTTGAATTCGAATGAAATTAGTAGTTAATCAAAGGATACATTATTTTATTTTCGAAAAGTTATTTTAGTAATTTCATCTTTTCTTTAAAGTCTATTTCTTCTCCCTGGTATGGAAAGAAAAATGTCATATATTCTAGTGTTTTCTAAAAAGAAAAATGTCTTTTCTTTTATTCGAATCGAATGGGGGCCAAGCTCGATGATAAATTAGTTAGTGATTATGAATAAACGAACTAAAATAACTAGTTTTTTTATTGGGCCAAGTTATGGCACGGACCTTTCTATTATTCATATCAAAATAAAGTAAGTAATGCTCTATTTTGGTGTAATTATTTGATCTATGGATATAAATTCTTATAATACATAAAAATAAGTGAATTTTTGTTTTCTGTATTTTGCTAAAAATAGTACTTCAATACAAAATATAGTACTTTTATACTAATTACTTCATACTAATAAAAGAAATTTGTGTTATTTAATTTGAAATAGGAAATTGGTCATATTAATATCATTTGACCAATTCGAATTTCTTGGTTTGAATATTTGAAGTATTTGATAAATAAGAAAGGTTCAAAACAATTAAGAATAGAAAATTCTATTTCAGTTTTCCATATCTTGATTTTTTATTCAACTTAAAAAAAGATCTAAGAGCTGGTGAATCAGAAAGAATTAATTAAGAATAAAAAAAAGGTTTTTTTATGGAATCTACATATCAATATTCATGGATTATCCCCTTTATTCCACTTCCAGTTCCTATATTAATAGGAGTGGGGCTTTTACTTTTTCCGACGGCAACAAAAAATCTTCGCCGTATGTGGGCTTTTCCTAGTATTTTATTGTTAAGTATAGTTATGATAATTTCAGTCTATCTATCTATTCAGCAACTAAATACAAGTTCTATCTATCAATATGTAGGGTCTTGGACCATTAATAATGATCTTTCTTTAGAGTTCGGTCACTTAATCGATCCACTTACTTCTATTATGTTAATATTAATTACTACTGTTGGAATTTTTGTTCTTTTTTATAGTGACAATTATATGTCTTATGATCAAGGATATTTGAGATTTTTTGCTTATATGAGTTTTTTCAATACTTCTATGTTGGGACTAGTTACTAGTTCTAATTTGATACAAATTTATATTTTTTGGGAATTAGTTGGAATGTGTTCTTATCTATTAATAGGTTTTTGGTTCACACGACCTAGTGCGGCGACTGCTTGTCAAAAAGCGTTTGTAACTAATCGTGTAGGTGATTTTGGTTTATTATTAGGAATTTTAGGTCTTTATTGGATAACGGGTAGTTTTGAATTTCGCGATTTGTTCGAAATATTCACTAACTTGATTTCTAATAATGAAGTTCATTTTTTATTTCTTACTTTGTGTGCCTTTCTTTTATTTGCCGGTGCAGTTGCTAAATCGGCACAATTCCCCCTTCATGTATGGTTACCTGATGCCATGGAAGGACCTACTCCTATTTCGGCTCTTATACATGCCGCTACTATGGTAGCAGCGGGCATTTTTCTTGTAGCTCGACTTCTTCCTCTTTTTATAATCATACCTTACATAATGAATTTCATATCTTTAATAGGTATAATAACAATACTATTAGGGGCTACTTTAGCTCTTGCTCAAAAAGATATTAAAAGAGGTTTAGCTTATTCTACAATGTCTCAACTGGGTTATATGATGTTAGCTCTAGGTATGGGATCTTATCGAGCTGCTTTATTTCATTTGATTACTCATGCTTATTCGAAAGCATTGTTGTTTTTAGTATCTGGATCAATTATTCATTCAATGGAAGCAATTGTTGGATATTCTCCAGATAAAAGTCAGAATATGGTTTTTATGGGAGGTTTAAAAAAGCATGTACCCCTTACAAAAACTTCTTTTTTAGTAGGTACACTTTCTCTTTGTGGTATTCCCCCCCTTGCTTGTTTTTGGTCCAAAGATGAAATTATTAATGATAGTTGGTTGTATTCACCGATTTTCGCAATAATAGCTTGTTCCACAGCAGGATTGACTGCATTTTATATGTTTCGTATCTATTTACTTACTTTTGAGGGACATTTCAATGTTCATTTTCAAAATTTTAGTGGTCAAAAAAAAAGTTCCTGTTATTCAATATCTCTATGGGGAAAAGAAATACCAAAAAAGATTCAAAACCATTTTCCATTATTAAGTTTATTAAAAATGAATAATAATAATAACGAAAGGACTTCTTTTTTTTGGAATAAAACATATCCAATTGATGGGAATGGAAAAAACCGGGTACAACCTTTTATTACTATTACTCGCTTTGGTACTAAAGAAACTTTCTCTTATCCTCGCGAATCAGACAATACTATGCTATTTTCCATGCTTATGTTATTGCTATTTACTTTGTTTGTTGGAGCCGTCGGAATTCCTTTTTCTTTTAATCAAGAAGGAATTGATTTGGATATATTATCCAAATTATTAAATCCATCCATAAACCTTTTACATGCGAACTCAAAAAATTCTGTTGATTGGTATGAATTTGTGACAAATGCAAGCTTTTCTGTCAGTATAGCCCTTTTCGGAATATTTATAGCGAATTTTTTATATAAGCCTATTTATTCATCTTTACAAAATTGGAACTTACTAAATTCATTTGCTAAACGAGGTACTAATAGAACTTTGTGGGAGAAAATAATAAATGGGATATATGATTGGTCATATAATCGTGGTTACATAGATACCTTTTATAAAATATCCTTAACTCGAGGTATAAGAGGATTAGCTGAACTAACTCATTTTTTTGATAGACGAGTAATTGATGGAATTATAAATGGTTTTGGTTTTACAAGTTTCTTTTTTGGAGAGGTTATCAAATATGTAGGGGGCGGTCGCATCTCTTCTTATATTTTATTGTATTTACTGTTTGTATTAATCTTTTTATTTTATTAATTTATTCCTTTTTTTTTACTTTATTTGAATTTTAATTTTTTATTTTTATAATACTCATGTTCAAGAAAACAAATCAAATATAAAAAACAAATCAAATATAAAACGAATCCAATATTCAAATAGATTCGATATATAATAGAATTGAATAGAATTCAATTCTATTTTTTAGAATCCTATTTTTAATAGATATAATTTCTATCAAATAAAAATTTTGAAAATTTTTTATGATCGGTATTAAAAAGAATATGATGAATCTTATTTATCCAATTTGTCTCGCTGTAATTTGTTATGGAAGTTTCATTTATGATTGGAGATGAAAACAAAATTTGCCTTCCACGATGGGATCCACTCAAAAAAGGATCATATATTTTAGGCAAGTATTCCTTTTTAGTGTCATCATTACACAATCTAGTGCTTTTTTCGAGCACATTGAGAGCAATAGATCCTTTTTTGAGAGCTTCCATTCTATTTCTAAATTCTTTGCTCAAGTTCTTCTTTTTTTGTTCATTGGTATAAATCCAATAATCATACAATTCATCAGAGGTTCCTTTTTCTCCTGTTAACAAAGAAATTTTTTTTTGTATCATTTCAAAGAAAGTTGACAAACTGGGGGGATATGTAAAAGATATTTTTTCTGTTCCATCATTTCGACATGTATAAAAAAAATATTGTGACATTTCATTTCTTACGGCATTTTCAAATCGATTGTTTTTTATATATCGCAATGGACGATTCCATCGTTT